TTTGCCCATTCAGTGACTTTGGCACTGGACGTTCCCAAAATAGGTACTATTGAGTCGGGTGAATTAGAGAATAGACAGACGAGACGTCTGTTGGCATTCCAGCCTTCCTTCTCCTTTCAGGGCCTATCCCAAAGAGAATCCAGTACCTCTTGGTCGTGAATATCTGAATAGGACGAACCGGCCTCCGTGGATATCTTTGCTTCAGAACAAAACAATTAGAATTAGGCTCGGTCAACTGGAATGTGTATTATCCATATAGGAGATCTTCCAATTGAGAAGATCCATCGACCTGAGACGAAGAAAAAGGTCTACCTACTATTTTATTTAGTTATTCAGTTAAACCAATGATTCATTATTGGAGCAGATAGCAACAACTATTTCATCGGACATGCGTATTTTTGATTTTCCGATGGATTGACATGGTTTCATTAATGGAAATTGTTTGATGTAATGAGTAAATAGGCTCTTTCGCCGTTCAAGAATTCTTGTTTAGGCAGTTCATATCATCCATACATAGTGTTTTGATCTAAGATTTCAATTCTTCCATCTTTCTGCAGTAACATATTGTTCCATGGAGCTAAGATCCAAAATATGGAATAAACAAGTATTTCCACGACTCTACCACCTGGCCAATTCTGTTCCACTTAATCCCTTTTTCATGGCCACATATCTTTATTTTATGGCTAAGGAATGGGAAATCTTTCTCCTGTTACATGAATCAAATGTTTCATTTCATCTGGGAAAAGCCATCTCTTTCTCAACAATGTCTTTGTCATTTGATCCAATAACGTTCCGTTAGATAGGAACAGATTTGATAAATACTGATAACTCTCAGATAGAGTATTAGAATGGAAAGATCCATTAGATAATGAACTATTGGTTCTAAGCCATCTGTGGCGATGAATCAACAATTCGAAGTGCTTTTCTTGCGTATTCTTGATGAACCAGCGTTTATACATAGATGTAGGAGGATTTGTTTGGGAAGTAATAAGCCCCTTTAACATCTCTTCATCTGCAAAGAATTCTCGACGGGAAAACACAGAGACAAAGGACTGATCTTTGAATAGGAAAAAGAATGGATCCGCAGGATCCCAAATGAATTGGCTTATTCGAAAAAAGCCTTGTTCTTTGGAAAATCTATCTCGTGTCTGGTACTGCATGGTTCCACTCTGCAAGAACTCTGAATCATTCTCTTGAAGCTCATCCTCTTTATGATAAATGATCCGCTTGCCCCGAAATGACCCGGCCCAATAAGGAAATCCCAATTCAGTGGGCCTTTCGATACAATCAAATATATTGCCATAAGGGCGCCATATTCGAGGAGCCCAAACTATGTGATTGAATAAATCCTCCTCCATCTGTTGTGAGTCGAAGGCTCCTTCCCCTTCTTCAAACTCCGATTCGTATTTTTCATATAGAAATCTCTGATCAACGATAGAACAAGATCCATTTTGCATCATATCTAACTGATTCCTTGGTTCGGACCGAAGAAGTAGTGTCACTCGATTATTATCAAACTGGCTGCAATCTTTTTCTGTCCGTGAGGATCCCGCCAAAGCGCCTTCTACTTCTAATAGGCCATGAACTAGATCAGAATCATTCTCAACGAAGCCATAAGAAGTGATCCAATTTTTTTCATTGGGTCCGGATGAAGACCAAAGATCTTGAGCGACCGATCCGGCAGAACAACTCAAAAGATAAAGAAGTATCGTTAATTTCTTCATGCTCGTTCCAAGTTCGAAGTACCATTTGTACAAATAAGAATCCCCTTCCTTACATGATTTCTTCTTCATATAGATAGATATAGGATCTATGGGGCAATTACTTAGAAGTACATTTTGTGCAACAGTCCTTCCTATCTGATAGAAAAGGATCTCATGATCCTGAACCGATCTTACCTGGGATCGCAAATCCCAAGTTTGTCTATGAAGAGCTGATCTAATTGTATTAGTTTCTATAATTGATTTCTTCTGTGTAATACTAATTGATAGGACCTCATTGATAAGTGCTACAAGATCTCGTGCATTGAAACCCATGGTTATGGACCCGAATCCGTTAGTATGGAACATTTTCTTTTCCAAGTGAAATCCTCTAGTATAGGAAAGAATGAAAAAGTGCTTTCGTTGTTGTGGAATAAGAAGCCTTCGTATCTTAATACATGTATTTAATTTATTCGGAGCTATTAGAGCGGGATCCACTTTTTGGGGAATATGAGTCGAAGCAATAACAAGAATATTTCTAGTGGAACATCTTTCACAATCCCTGGAGAGATAGTTCTCTAATAGACCGAGGGATAAGTAATTCGACTCATTCACATACAGATCATGAATGTTTGGAATCCATATTATGCAAGGAGACATTGCTTTTGCTAATTCGAATTGAAGGGTGATATCAAATCGGTCTATTTTTGGCGTCATATCCATAATAGTTAGCACATTCGTCATAGTTAGCAGCTCCATATCAAGGTCATCATCAATATCGTCACTATCATCAATATCGA